AAGCCAAGCCCCTTTTAATGTCTTTTTGAGCAAGAGCTAAAGTCGCTCCTAAGAATACTGTTATTATTCCTATCAATGCGATAAAATTCATTATATAGGGTATAACTATGAAAAGAGGAAGAAGACGAGCTACAAGAAAAATTCCCGCGGCTACCATAGTAGCAGCGTGGATAAGAGCCGAAATAGGGGTAGGTCCCTCCATGGCATCAGGTAACCATACATGAAGTGGAAATTGTGCAGATTTAGCAATTGCACCGGTAAATAATAGAACGGCACATAAAGTAGCAAATATCAAATTAACCTCATTTTTCGAAATCAAATTTTTGAATATTTCAAATAAATCTCGAAATTCGAAACTGCCAGTTATCCAATAAAAACCTAAAATTCCTAATAATAAACCAAAATCGCCTAAACGATTAGTTACAAACGCTTTTTGGCAAGCATTTGCCGCAGCAGGTCGTGCAAACCAAAATCCTATTAATAGATAGGAACACATTCCAACTAATTCCCAAAAAATATAAATTTGTATCAAATTAGAACTAGTAACTAATCCTAACATGGACGTACTGAAAAAACTCATATAAGCAAAAAATCTCAAATATCCTTGGTCATGAGACATATAATTATCACTATAAATAAGAACCATAATTCCAACAGTAGTGATTAATATTGACATAATAGAAGTAAGTGGGTCGATCAAGTAGCCGAATTCTAAAGAAAAATCATTATTAATGGTCCAAGACCATAGATATTGGTAGATAGAACTTCTATTGATTTGTTCAATAGACAAATTGATTGAAAAAATCATGACTATACTTAACAATAAAATACTCTGAAAAGCCCACATACGACGAAGATTTTTTGTTGCTGTCGGAAAAAGAAGAAGTCCCACTCCTATTAACATAGGAACCATAAGTGGAAGCAAAGGTATGATCCACGCATATTGATATGTCTGTTCCATAAAAAGTTTTTTAATTTTTACTTAATTGTTTACGATTCGCCGGATCTTTGAAAGAAGTCAATAGAAAATAAAGATATGCATTAACTTAAACGAACTTCAATATTATTTAATAATTTTGAATTTTAATTTATTCTGAGTCTCTGCGAAATACTTCAAATATTCAAATCAAGAAGTTCTAATTGGTCAAATGACAAGATTGATTACAAGTGTCCAAATTCAAATTAATATAAACAAAGGAAATTGGGGTTTTTTATTTCATTAAGCAGGAGTGAAGTTTATATCTTACACTTTATAAATTTCTTATTTCATAAGAAATAAAATGTAGAACAACGAAAAATAAAAAAAAATAACATATCTTTCATCCTATAGCTAGATTTCTTTTTTATGAAGAAAATCGAATCTTAGGTAGAGAATAAATAGATAATGAACAATAAGCAATGATTACACTAGATGTCTTTCACATCCAGCTAAACTAATAAGTAATTTATTCATTTTTAAATGGCAGTTCCAAAAAAACGTACTTCTATATCAAAAAAGCGTATTCGTAAAAATATTTGGAAAAAGAAGGGGTATTGGACAGCGTTAAAAGCTTTTTCGTTAGGAAAGTCTCTTTCTACAGGAAAGTCAAAAAGTTTTGTTGTGCGACAAACAACTAAATAATAAAAAAGATTGGAATAATCTAAATCAACTTAACTGAAAAATTGATTCATTTTTTTTATCAAAACTTCAAATTAATGATTTTCATTACTTATTCTTATTGAACTCATCAATACTATGAAATTGAATTCACTTCACCCTGTAGAATAACAAATTTTTTGTTTATTTGATTATTAAAAATAATCAAATATTGACAAAACAAACAAAAGAATAAAAACAAGATACAAAGTGCCCTCTCTTTTTAGTAAATTTTATAATTTACTTTACAAGGGGGGGTCTTTTTTATCCATCCACTTCATTTTGTTTCTCACAATTCCAATAAAAAAACTTTTTTTTTCAGTTCTATAACCCTTGATAAGAACAGAACTGTAGAGTTACACGAATTCCGTTGTCAGGAAAACACAAAATTAATGAAAGTCCTAAGTGAAGTTAACTAAAATCGAAAACTGAAACAATGAACCTTCAAATTATCATTTAAACAAATTTTTATTCATTAATTCTAAATTTTCCTTAAAAAAGAATATTGCACTAAATTAACTTCTTTCAATCTCGACGATTGCTTATTCATAGGCTATTATGAGTTGAAGACAAGCCGCTATGGTGAAATTGGTAGACACGCTGCTCTTAGGAAGCAGTGCTAGAGCATCTCGGTTCGAGTCCGAGTAGCGGCACGCCTTCTTCTAAAAAAGATAAATAGATTATATAATGAACCTAATTCCCGATTTACATTTTGTAATTCAAATTAAGGTACTTTTCCTTTTTTAAGATTTTTTATGATATTTTCAACCTTAGAGCATATATTAACTCATATTTCTTTTTCGATAATTTTAATTGTAATTACAATTAAGTTGATAAACTATTTAATTAATGAAATAGTAAAAC